GGAATAATTGGAACTATTGTCTCAAACTTCTTCATAGCATTATTTATTAGAAATACATTTTCTAGCATTTGACTTCGTACCACTGAAGAATTTAGTCGCACGTTTGAACGATAGCCCAAAAAGTCAAGAGAATACTTGACTAATTGGTTTATATCGATCCTTCCTGGTTGAAACCACGCGTAAAAATGATATTGCCATAAATTAACAAGATAATATTTCCATTTATTCATCCGAAGAGACGTATCTTTTGAAGCCAGAAAAAATTTTCCTTGATATCTAACATAATGCATGAAAGGATCTTTGAAGAACCATAGGATGCACTGAAAATTATTATCAAAGAAGACTTTGAAAAAATTTTCTATTTTTACATAGAAATAGATTCGCTCAAAAAAGATTCCAGAAGATGTTAACCGTAAATGAGAAGATTGATTACGGAGAAAAAGAAAGATGTATTCGTATTCACATATATGAGAATTATATAGGAACAAGAATAATCGTGGATTACCTTTTGAAAAAAAGGTAATATGTTTATTTGGAGTAATAAGACTATTGCAATACTCGTGGAGAAAGAAGCGTAATAAATGCAAAGAAGAGGCATCTTTAACCCAGTAGCGCAGGGTTTGAACCAAGATTTCTAGATGGATGTAATAGGGTATTAGTACATCCGACACATAATCTAAATGTGTAAATTTGTCCTCTAAAAACGGAAATACGGAATGAATTGATCGTAAATTATGAGATTTTGCCATTTCTTTCCTTTCTAAGGAAAATACTAATCGTAGGGAAAATGGAATTTCCACAATGACTGCAAACCCCTCTGAGATAATTTGAGAATACAAATTCTTATTGTGCCCAATAAATTGATTTTGGATAGAATCCTTAGATGAAAAAATCAAACGATTCTGTTGATACATTCGAGTAATTAAACGTTTTACAATTATTGAACTAAATTTATTGTCATAACCTGCATTTTCGAACAAAATCGATCTATTTAAACCATGATCATGAGCAAGTGAATAAATATACTCTCGAAAAAGAAGTGGGTATAGTAAGTCATGTTGTCGAGATCTATCTAGTTCTAAATATCCTTGAAATTCCTCCATTGGAAATTCGATTTGACTCCAAAAAGAAAAAAAGTAGGGGATTGATTGGTTATCAAATGATACATAGTGCGACACAGTCAAAACAAGGTATTATAGTAATAAAATAATAGATACCTCGGAGACAGGTAGAAGTCTCAACGGACTCTCTATCCTCTCTTTTTCAATCGAATTAGTTCCTATTCGATATAGGATAAGAAGATGGATTCGAAATCCTTGATTTTTCATTTCAACCCAATCGCTCTTTTGATTTTGGAAAAAATATCTTTATCAATATGCCGCTTCTTTTACACATTTCTGTACAACCTAGAATAGGAAATAGCTAATAGTTAGGACTCATTAAAAAATGGATAATCATCCACTCATAGAAAAACCCTTCCCGTACCAGGCACTAATATCTTTTTAACGTGTAATTAGATCGGGTAATCAGTCAAATTAAGAAATTATGAACAGAAGCTCGTTGCTTTTCTTTCTTTATAATTAATTGAGGTCATAGGACTCTATCCATTTATTCATTCGACCCAACTCTGAATTAATTTCATTTTTTTCTCACTAAGAACTCAAACAAGGTTTTGAACCGATCCAGTAAGAATGAAATATTTTCAGAATTCTCTATTGAAACGACATGCTGTTTTTTCCATTCATTCCTTTCAGGATCAGTCGTGGTCTTACAAACTCTACCGAAGGTATGAACGAATCCGTTACTTCATATAAATGTGTAAAAGATGCTAGCCGCACTTAAAAGCCGAGTACTCTACCGTTGAGTTAGCAACCCGAAAAAAAATTAGGATATATAGATACAATCGGAATAAAATAAAGAAATTCAATTGCACGACGCAATCAAAATATCGAATTAGCAATCAAATTCGAATTGATTCTGAAATCATGAATCTAAAAAATAAAAATAAACAGATCGAATAAGAATAATAAAATTTTCAGATAAAAAAAGGCAATTTGGATAGACTGCCTCTTCTCACTTATGTTATCCATCTTTTTTTAACCAAAAAAGACTTCTTGTTTCTATCACAAACAATCGAACGAACCCATATATATAGATATTTTTTTTTGAATGAAGTCAAGTAAAAAAACGAAATAAGAAAGAAAAAGATAAGGAAGATAAATAGATCCGTTTCGACACGATCGAATTATATTTGTTCAATACACTGTTGTCAATATGAATAGTTAGAAAAGAATACAATAAAAAAAAGTATAAATAGATCATAAAGAAGAGGAGTGGGGAAAGTATAGTAGAAAAAAACTTATACTTATACAAAGCTATATACGAATCACCCACACCCTCTTCTTTTTTATTTCAAAAATTGACTTTTCTTTAATTAAGACGAAATTCTGTAAAAACAAACCCCCGCCTTCTTTAAAATAGCATAAACAGTTCCTGTAGGTTGAGCGCCTTTTTCAAGAAAAAATAGAATAGCAGGAATATTTAAATACGTTTGATTATTTATCGGATCATAAAAACCCACTTTCCGAAGATCTCTTCCTTCTCTTCTGGATCGAACATCAATTGCAACGATTCGATAAACCGCTCATTGGGATAGACGTAGATAAACTAGAACCCCCCCTAGAAACGTATACGAAGTTTTCTCCTCGTACGGCTCGAGAAATTAGAAGATCTATCTATGTATACAATTCTAATGTCAAATAGATCTATAAAAGCATTAAATCCAATAAATTAGACTATGATTTTTTAATACTTTTTTATTCTTCTTTATCAAAAAAAAATTATTTGTATTCTCAAAACTCAAGTTAAGTAACTCTGAAATAGCTCAAAAGAAAACCTTTAGGCATTTGATTTTTTGAGTGGTCTCTAATCCCTTTCTTTTTCTTTGTCTCAGTTAGAATATATTTGGACTCCTTATTCTTGATCTAGTTGTCGAGACAATTAAAAAAAAGATATTTCCTTGTTCCAAAATATTTTATCTTTGCCTTAAATCATTGGGTTTAGACATTACTTCGGTGATTTTTAATCGTTTCAAAATGGCAGCAACATGCCCATTTTCTTATTTATATCAAAATATCATAAACGGTTGATTCCCGCAAGATACACTTTTGATCAAAAGAGTTTCACTAATTCCAACAAATTTTCCCTTTTTGGATTTGAAACTTGCTCGAATTGGATCCTTTCGATTTAGAAATCGAAAATAGACTACACTTACGAAGTTGTTCCAACTTATTAATTGGCACTAACCCTAGATCCTTGCCCTGAGAAATAAATCAATACTTTCTACTCGAGCTACATCACATACTGTTTACACTACAACCCAAGAAAAAATAAGGGTTCTAGTGGAACAGAACAAAGGATGTCGAGCCAAGAGCACCTTCATTCCTATATAATAAAAAGGGTGGGTGTAAGAATCCACAACTGATCATGTCCTTCAAGTCGCACGTTGCTTTCTACCACATCGTTTCAAACGAAGTTTTACCATAACATTCCTCCAGTTTAGTTTGGAACTGATATGTAATTGATTCAATTAGGGAATCATGAATAGTCATTTGTTCGGTCGTTACGTTGGTTTCGAAATAAGTCTTAGAAAGACTTCAATTTTACCCTCGATTTGCTTTTTATTGGATAAATGGAATATTTTTATTTTATTTCTTAATTTCGAAATATTAGGAAGAAAAAAGTTCTTTGTATTGAATGTACATTGCATCTTCAAGTAACTTGAAGAGGATATATTCAACAATCTTAGACTTCTTCGAATATCAAATAATCATAAGAAATCATTCAATTCAAATAGTTATTGAATTGAAAAAACCTACCCGCATATCACTATTTGAATAAAGTTTTACTAAGGATTGCATTTATCATCATAAATAATCCATTAAATCTCAGTGATTAAAAAAATATACATAGATAGAAAAAGAAATAAATTTCTTTTTTGTGATGTAAAAGAAGATTTAGGTTCTTTTTCTTTCATTTGATACTGAAAAAGAAAATCATAAAAAAAAAAGAATTCCCTTTATCAGATAGACTGAACAATTGTCATTGGAATGAATTTTAAATATTCTATATTGAATATTTAAAATTAACGGATCCAAAATCTTTTTCAAAAAACCAAAAAACGTTATCACTGAAATAGAACAACAATAATCCATTAAGCATTTCCTTATTTTACGCGTAGTTTTTTTGACTCGGGGGGGTTATTTTTATTTCAGGCGGGGAATAGAATATAGGATGTATGAATGACTCCCCTGTCTATATTATTACATATATTTACAATTATTTATGAGAACCAAAAAATGAGGTTCTAAGAAAATAGATATGTTATATGTATGTAACTTGATTATTTCTTCATCCAATTTGTACAAGCACAACTAGTGAAATTGATATCTTACATTGTTAATTAATTCTTATTATACGGTACGTAAGACTTTTCAAAGTAAATAACTTAAACTTCAAAAAGTATAAGAGAATGCACATACGATGAAAAGCACATTCAACCTCTTTTGCAAACCCCTTTTTAATTTATTTCCAATTATTCGAATCTATGTTCCTAGATCACAAATCGATTCAGTTCCATCTATATGTATCTTAGTTGAATTGAATTTGTGAAAAAATAGAATTTCAAGAAGAATAAAATCATTAGAAATCAGAAACAAGAATCACATAATATCCCATATTGGACTCTTAAGGAGTAGAAAACTTAGTTCAAAAAGAAAAACTTTCTTTATTGTTTATTCTGATAATAAATATTTCTTTCTATATAGAAATAGGTATTCCCTGGGACGGAAGGATTCGAACCTCCGAATAGCGGGACCAAAACCCGTTGCCTTACCACTTGGCCACGCCCCATTTCAATTTATATTCCATACTACTAAACACTAGTATTGTTTTTGGTTGTTCGTCAATTCCAATCTAAAATATCTATAAACTCTATTGTTATTAGGGTTTTAACACATGTAGATATACAATGAAACTGAATTTATTGATCATTACATATAATTCAATTAAGATATTGTATAAAAGTATGATTTCTTCTATTCTTTTTTGAGAATTGAAGGATTTTTGATTGGGTGAGTTCAAAGAAGGATTTTTTGGTATACCTTACTTTTTTTTTTTCATTTTGAAGGGATATCAATTATCAATAACAATAACTCAATCAAAATACAATTATTTCCAAGTCCAAGAAAAAAAAAATGTTTGTTATGCTTAATATCTTTAGTTTCATCTGTATCTGTCTTCATTCCACCCTTTATTCGAGTAGTTTTTTCTTATCCAAATTGCCTGAGGCCTACGCTTTTTTGAATCCAATCGTAGATTTTATGCCAGTAATACCCCTTCTATTTTTTCTGTTAGCCTTTGTTTGGCAAGCTGCTGTAAGTTTTCGATGAAATCTTTAATACTGTCCTAGACATGATTTATTCGAAAAGAAAAAATTGGAACAATGGATAAGATCGGATAAGTCTTACAGCATGAACCCTCAATTCAAACAATTCTTAGATAGCTGAAAAAAATCTGACTCACCCTCTTTCCTTTCCTCATTTGGATTCTTTTTAATTTATTGAAAAACCCTTTGCGAGTCATCTCAAAATAGGAAAGATTTTTTTTTAATGAAAGACTTGACTCTTATTCCAAATGAATTTCTGAAAATTCTTTTGGATTTCGAAAAACCATTTTATTTATTGGTATCAAAATAGGATATGGGGTATAAAAATGGAAAATCTATTCTCTTTTTTTTTTTGAAAAAAGAAAGATCTTGGAGATTGTGTAATGCTTACTCTCAAACTCTTTGTTTACACAGTAGTGATATTTTTTGTTTCTCTCTTCATCTTTGGATTCTTATCTAATGATCCAGGACGTAATCCTGGACGCGAAGAATAAAAAAGCCTTTCTTTTTACTTGCTTCATTTTTCAATGTTCTTACTTAGGATTTTATCTATTGTACATACTTATTTATTTTATTAAATAATAAAAAAACAAAGGAAAGGTTTTGAAAAAAAAACAAGTCATCAACGGAAACGGAAAGAGAGGGATTCGAACCCTCGGTACGAAAAACTCATACAACGGATTAGCAATCCGACGCTTTAGTCCACTCAGCCATCTCTCCCAATTGAAAAAAGATAATTACTATCTTACATCACACAAAAAGTAAGGCTTGAAAAAAATCCTTTCTTTATCTCTCTTTATTTTAATATATACAACTTTAATATAGACTACTTTTATAAGCAATCCTATTTAGATAACACAAAGGTTCGAAAGAGATAGTTCGAATAAAAAAAAAAAAGAAAAAAGCAAGAATACCTCTTCCTCCGAAAGAGCTTCTTTTCACGGCCTGGCCTGGTCAGTACCTAGCCGGGCCATTTTTTGTTCCATTACAAATCATAGATAAAATGATTTGTTTGCAAACAAAAATGCTTATTATTGATTGTTGAAACAACAATAGAATCAAAGTGTCATTTTTTATTATATTATTATTCTTTCCTTATTTTTTTCCTTTACTGAAAAAAAAGATAAGGAACTGTTGATTGTTGTACAATGAATTCTTATGTCATAAAAGAAATAATTTTCTCGAGCCTTATCCGTTCTGTCAAAAACCCTGGAATAAAAGAAAGAACTTGTTCTTTCTTTATTTTAATTTTAAATTAGGATTGCTCTTTTACTAATTTGATTAGGTTTACTCAAAAAACCAAAACAAACACACCAATGCTATAATTTTCATCATTATTTTGTTTTGGATCCTATCTTGATTACGTATAATTACCCTTTTTTTATTCGACAAAAGTTTCATTTATATACAATAATCAAATTGTAGCGGGTATAGTTTAGTGGTAAAAGTGTGATTCGTTTTATTAATCCCTTTTATAGTTAAGGGATCCATCGGTTTGATTTAATTCATATTCCGAACAAAAACTTTATTTCTTAAAAGGATTTAATCCTTTTCAACGAAGGATTCGAGGAAAATATACATTCTCGTGATTTGTATCCAAGGGTCAATTAAAAATTAAAAAATTGGATTATTTAATTGCGAAACATAATTTTATTTATTGGATTAATACTTCCAATTTAATGAGTATTAGTAAAGGATCCATGGATAAAGATAGAAGAGCGTATTTCGAATCGTAACTAAATCTTCCATTTTTCTTTTTCGATAGGAAAGATTGAAGCAAAATAGCTAAAAATTAATAAAAAAAAAGGATGATTTTAGTTTACTAGAGGCATTGACATATTCTATTTTTTAGCTCGGTGGAAACAAAATACTTTTCCTAAGGATTGTCTCAAATAGAAATAGAGAACGAAGTAACTAGGAATATTGTTGAAATACCCTATTCCCTTTTCTAGAGGGATCGTCTAGAAAGCGAATTTTTTTGAATTTAAATGCATTGAAACAGAAAAGCTGACATAGATGTTATGGATCGAAATTTTTTTTATTTCGTTCACGTC